ATGCGTTGATTATTTTCTACAAATCACAAAGATATTGGTACCTTATATATTTTATTTGGAATGTGATCAGGATTGGTTGGTACTGCTTTAAGTCTTTTAATTCGAGCTGAATTAGGACAACCAGGAGCCCTTTTAGGGGATGATCAGTTATATAATGTAATTGTTACCGCTCATGCATTTGTTATAATTTTTTTCTTAGTTATACCTATGATAATTGGAGGGTTCGGGAATTGATTAGTTCCACTAATGTTAGGAGCCCCTGATATGGCTTTTCCTCGTTTAAATAACATAAGTTTCTGGCTTTTACCACCTGCCTTATTATTGTTACTTTCTTCTGCAGCAGTAGAAAGTGGTGTAGGTACAGGATGGACTGTTTACCCTCCATTAGCTGGTAATCTAGCTCATGCCGGAGGATCAGTTGATTTAGCAATTTTTTCTCTTCATTTAGCAGGTGCTTCTTCTATTTTAGGTGCTGCTAATTTTATTACAACTATTATTAACATGCGTTGACGAGGTATGCAATTTGAACGACTACCTTTGTTTGTATGATCTGTAAAAATTACTGCTATTTTACTTCTTCTTTCTTTACCTGTGTTAGCAGGAGCTATTACTATATTACTAACGGACCGAAATTTCAATACAGCCTTTTTTGATCCAGCAGGAGGTGGAGATCCTATTCTTTATCAGCATTTATTCTGATTTTTTGGACATCCTGAAGTATATATTTTAATTTTACCTGGTTTTGGTATAATTTCACATATTGTTAGCCATTATTCTTCTAAAAAAGAGACTTTTGGGACATTAGGAATAATTTATGCAATGTTAGCCATTGGGGTTTTAGGGTTTATTGTATGAGCTCATCATATATTTACTGTAGGAATGGATGTCGATACTCGTGCCTACTTTACAGCCGCTACAATAATTATTGCTGTCCCTACAGGAATTAAAGTATTTAGCTGACTTGCCACTATCCATGGGGCTAAAATTAAATATGAAACTCCAATACTTTGAGCCCTGGGGTTTATTTTCTTATTTACGGTTGGAGGGTTGACTGGGATTGTTTTATCCAATTCTTCCTTAGACATTATGCTACATGATACATATTATGTTGTAGCACACTTTCATTATGTGCTGTCAATAGGAGCAGTTTTCGCTTTATTCGGTGCTTTTAATTACTGGTTTCCTTTATTAACGGGAGTAACACTCCACAGACGGTGAACAAAAGCTCATTTTTATATTATATTTATTGGGGTAAATGTAACTTTCTTTCCTCAACATTTCTTAGGGCTAAGTGGGATACCTCGGCGATATTCTGACTACCCAGATTGCTATACTAAATGAAATGTAATTTCTTCTATCGGATCTATAATTTCTTTTGTAGCTGTTTTATACTTTATAGTAATCGTTTGAGAAGCTCTAGTTTCACAACGTAGCGTAATTTGAAGAACTCATTTAAGAACGGCTCTTGAATGAGACAATATCTTACCTGCAGATTTCCATAATGCGGCAGAAACTGGAGCTTTAGTTGCAAACTAATATTATATCAAAATAGTGTTAAAATAATATGATATGAGTCTATGAGGACAATTAGGATTTCAAGATGCAGCTTCTCCTTTAATGGAAGAACTGATTTTTTTTCACGACCATGCTATAATAATTTTAGTAATAATTATTAGTCTTGTAGGTTATGCAGCTATTTCTTTAATAATAAGAAAATATACTTGTCGTTCTTTAGTGGAAGGTCAAGAAATTGAGACTATTTGAACAATTATTCCTGCTGTAATTTTGATTTTTTTAGCTTTACCTTCCCTGCGACTGCTTTATTTATTGGATGAAGTGGGAGATTGTAATTTAACATTAAAGAGAATTGGGCACCAGTGATATTGAAGTTATGAGTATTCTGATTTCTTGAGTATCGAGTTTGATTCATATATAATTCCGACTAATGAATTAGAAAGTGGTGATTTTCGTCTTTTAGAAGTAGATCATCGAGTTGTTCTCCCAACTGAAACTGATATTCGTGTGTTAGTTACTTCTGCTGATGTGATTCATTCCTGAACTGTACCTTCACTAGGTATTAAAGCAGATGCTATTCCTGGTCGACTTAATCAGCTAAGTTTTTTTATTAAGTATCCTGGTGTATTTTATGGTCAGTGCTCTGAAATTTGTGGAGCTAATCACTCTTTTATGCCTATCGTTGTTGAAGCTATTCCTTTAGAAAATTTTATGCAGTGGGTTGTTAATGTTTCTGAATAAAAAGTTAGTTAAAAAATAATATTAGGTTGTCAGCCTTATGTTACTAAGTTAGATTTAGTACTTTTTAATGCCTCAGTTATCCCCATTAAATTGAATTTTTTTATTTATTTTATTTTGATTAGCTGTAATCAGCGTTTCTATTTTAATTTGATGAGTAAAGAAAGTTTATTTTCAGACGGAACCTTTAAGTTCAAAAGGACAAGAAGAAAATAAATGAAATTGATAAGAATGCTTGTAGATATTTTTTCTTCGTTTGATGATAATAATCAAGTTTTTATATCATTATATATTTTAATATGATTGTTTTGTTTGCTAACTATTCTCGTATTTTCTTCAAGTTATTGAGTTATAAATCCTCGATGAAATAGGGTGATAATAGTATTTAAAGATACAGTTTCTTCTCAAATTTTCCGTTCTTTTGGTTTTAACCTAGGAGGTTTTATTAATATTGTTACTGGTTTATTTATATTTCTTATTCTTATAAATTTAAGGGGTTTAATTCCTTATGTTTTTAGTCCTACAAGACACCTAGCTGTATCCTTATCTCTGGGCTTACCTTTATGACTTTCTTTAATTGTATCAGCCTTATTTTTTAACTTAAGTTCTGTTGTAGCAGGATTACTTCCTATAGGAGCACCAGCTCCGTTAAACCCATTTTTAGTGATTATTGAAACAGTAAGAATCATGGTTCGTCCAATTACTTTATCTGTTCGACTCACTGCTAATATAAGGGCAGGTCACATTGTGCTAACTTTAATCGGAAACTATTTAACAGCTAGGTTCTTTATATCTTCAATTTTTTCTATGCTATTCCTAGTTATAATTCAGGTTTTTTATACAATTTTTGAATTTGGAATTGCATTGATTCAAGCCTATATTTTTTGTTTGTTAATTACTCTTTATTCAGATGAGCATCCTCATTAATTTATTTATTAAATACTATTATTAAAAGATATATAGTTGTAAAAGAATTATGTATTCATTTTTGGGGTATGAACCCAACAGCTTAGTATTTAGCTTATTTTACAGTTTGTTGGGGAAATTTAATTCCGTTAGTAGATCTACAGTCTACCACCTCCAAACTCGGCCACCAAACAAAACACACTAGAAATGTTTTATTTCTTTTCCGAATTTGCAATTCAATGTTTTAAATAAACTATAGTGGGCCAAGGTTTAAAAATTTATTTTTATTTTAAGCTTTGAAGGCTTATAGTTTAATTAACTTAAAACCTTTACTAGGAGGAGATGACCCTCTCTTAAGAAATCAAAATTCTTTGTGCCCAAACACCGCTTGTAATATCTTCTTTAAAATTTTTTAATCCTTTTGCTTGGAAGGCAACTGTACTAATCATACTCAGAAGATTATTTCTAATAGAACTTAATAGTCTATACTTTTAGAATGAAAATCTAATGTGCTGAATACACCCTAGAAACTTTACTAATCATCTTATGTGATTTTAACAACTTGTTAAGGTTTAAAAGTATTCATTTTATTTTTTAATAAAAGTTTGGCTCTGGCTTTTTGATATAATAAGAACTATAAAATACACATGGTTTCTTTTGAGGGTAGTGAGGGTGAATAAGATAAATGTTAGTAATATATAATTGCTATAAATTTTTTTATTATTAATATTATTTGTTATATGATATATTGAAATGTCCCACTATACACCAGTGATTAAGATTAAACAAAAAGTGAAAGCTTGCTTTAGTTTAGTTCAGAGAGCAGGTTAATTTGGTGCCAGCATCCGCGGTTAGACCAAATGTTCAAGTTATATATTTAGGTTAAAAGGTGGTTAAATTTAAGTTTAAAATCATAAAATTTTATATATAAAAGTAAAATTTGAATATATAAATAAACTCTTTTTATGGTTGACATATTGAATCCGCGAAAGTTTTGAGGGAAACTGGGATTAGATACCCCATTATTCTTAACAGTAAAGTTTATATTCTAATATTTACCTGAGGACTATGAATAATCTACTAAATTTAAAACTCAAAGGGCTTGGCGGTGTTCTAGACTTTTTAGGGGAACCTGTCTCATAATCGACAATCCGCGTTAAACCTAACCTTAGTTTGTAATATCAGTATGTATACCGTCGTCGGCAGGTAACTTTTAAGAAAAGAATAGTTAGCAAATTAATAATAGTATATTAAGACGTCAGATCAAGGTGCAGCTAATACTAGGGTGAGGATGGGTTACAATTAACAATTATAATTACGAATAAAAAGATGAAATCTTTTTTGAAGGAGGACTTAAAAGTAAATATAAAAGTAGATAAATCTATTGAATATAGCTCTGGAACGTGCACACATCGCCCGTCGCTCTCGTTGAAAAATGAGATAAGTCGTAACACAGTAGGGGTAATGGAAATTGTTCCTGGCTGAAAAACATAGTATAAACATAATACATTTCATTTACACTGAAAATATGCTTAACTTATTAGCTGTTTTTACAATATATCTTAAAGATTTATTACCTTATTAAATTGAGTGAAACAAAACATTTAAAATCTTAGTAAAGGTGAAAGAACATTAGAATTTAATACTTAATAAGTACTGTGAAGGAATAGAATATAATTAATATAAAGTAGAAATTTAATTTCGTACCTTTTGCATCATGGTTTAGCTAGAGTTTAATCTAAAATTTAGATTTCTCGAAACCTAATGAGCTACTTTAAGTCTTTTTTTAGAAAAAATTTGGTAATTGTGGCAAAAATTTCTTAAGAACTTAAAGTAGATGTGAAATTTTATTCGCATTAGTTGATAGCTAGTTTCTCCTAAAATATATAAAAGTATACTAGATTTTTTATTTTTTTGGAAATTTTAAGATCTAAAAATTTAAAATATAGAAAGGTTTTAGAGGATTAGCTCTAAAACTTAAATAATTAAAGTTATACAAATTTTTTTTAAAATATATGCTTGTAAATAGCTTTAATGTATGAGTTTGTTATAATTCATTAAGTCTATAAAAATATAATTAATCTATTTTAGTAAAGGGAGAAGAACTTATAAACTTTTATAAGTTGATATTATGCTAAAATGAGTATTCTAAACTTTTTATGGTAAAACTATACATTTAATATAGTTTTTAAAAATTGGTTAATGATTTAAAATTTTAAAAAGGAACTCGGCAAATACTTGTTCTGCCTGTTTATCAAAAACATGGCTCTGTGGTATATAAATATACAGAGTCGGACCTGCCCAGTGAATTGTTTTTAACGGCCGCGGTACTCTGACCGTGCAAAGGTAGCATAATCATTTGCCCTATAATTGAGGGCTAGTATGAATGGTTTGACAAGAACAAAGCTGTCTCTATAAAATTAATTAGAATTTAATCTTTAGGTGAAGAAGCCTAAATTGAATTGATAGACAAGAAGACCCTATCGAGCTTTAAATAAATATTTAAAAGATAAAAAATTAATTAATATTTTTAATTAAATTACATTTTAGTTGGGGCGACTTAGGAACAAATAAAGCTTCTTTATATACTAAAGACTTTTAAGTGTTGATCCAAAATTTTTGATTAAAAGAATTAGTTACCGTAGGGATAACAGCATAATCTTTTTTGAGAGCTCTTATCGAAAAAAAGGTTTGTGACCTCGATGTTGGACTAAAGTATCCTGAAGATGCAGAAGTCTTCAAGGGTTGGTCTGTTCGACCATTAAAACTTTACATGATCTGAGTTCAGACCGGCGTGAGCCAGGTCAGTTTCTATCTTCAATTGTTAAATTTATGCTTAGTACGAAAGGACCAGCTTAAAATAATAATTATTATTTATGATTTAATATAATTGATAAATAAGTATTATAAATCGAATTAGCAAAATAAATGCAATTGACTTAGGATCAATAGATATAGGTGAAATTCCTTTATTCGATAAATTGAAGACTATAAAGGTGGCAGAAGAAGTGCATTAGGTTTAAGCCCTAAATATAAAGATGAAATTTCTTTTCTTTATAATCATGTATCTTTCCGTAATTTCTTGTATTTTCACTTACATTTGCATTTTATTAGCAGTCGCTTTTTTTACTCTATTAGAGCGAAAAGGTTTAAGATATATTCAGATTCGTAAAGGACCTAATAAAGTAGGTTTGGCAGGGATTCCACAACCTATTGCTGATGCTGCTAAACTTTTAACTAAAGAAATTGCAAAGCCAACTATAGCTAACTTTGCTCCTTACTTTGTAGCCCCTGTTTTTAGATTTATTCTAGCTTTACTTTTATGACAACTATACCCTAGTTTATATTCATTAGGTTATTTTAAATGGGGAATTCTTTTTTTTCTTTGTGTATCTGCATTAAATGTATATGGAACTTTATTAGCAGGTTGGGCTTCAAATTCTAAGTATGCATTGCTAGGAAGGTTACGAGCAATTGCTCAAACTATTTCTTATGAGGTGAGAATAGCTTTAGTGTTACTTTTTCCTTTATTTATCATTGGAACCTTTAGATTCATTGAAATAAAGGATGCTCAAAGACATGTGTGAATGGCTTTTTTAATACTTCCTATTTCTTTTATTTGATTTGTTACCTGTATTGCTGAAACTAATCGAGCTCCTTTCGATTTTGCTGAAGGGGAGTCAGAGTTAGTCTCTGGTTTTAACATTGAATATGGAGCTGCCGGTTTTGCCTTAATTTTTTTAGCGGAGTATGCAAATATTTTAGTAATAAGCTTATTTTCAGCTTTATTGTTTTTCGGTGCTGGTAATATATTTTTTGTAGAAAGGGACATTATTTTTATATTTAAAGTTTTGTTCTTTGCTTTTGCTTTTATTTGGATTCGAGGTAGTTATCCTCGTTTTCGATATGATTTACTTATAAGATTAACCTGAAAGGGATTTCTACCTGTATCTCTTGCTATACTATTATTAGTACTTATGCTTTCTTACTTAATTTACTTCTAATAATCTAAGACAGAATTGTAGTTTAATTAAAATATTAGCATTGGAAGCTAAAGATTGAGAAATGTTCTCATATTCTGAAATGAGTGCGTTAATTTTAATTTCTTTCTCTGTGTCAGCAAGCTTATTACTGCCTCTTATGGCGCAGCCTCTTAGACTGGGTCTAGTGATTATAATTCTTACTTTATTAATATGTTCGTTAAGAGCTATATTATTATCTTCTTGATATGCTTATATTCTGTTTTTGATCTATGTTGGAGGTTTATTAGTAATATTCGCTTATGTCGCAGCTTTATCCCCAAATATTTTATTTAGTGGAAGATATATCCTAGCTTTCTTTGGAATTCTCTCTGTAATTTTTTCTGTTATTTTTTATTTAACTTATTTTGTAGATACAAGATCTTTAAGTTATTTAAGTTATTTTTCAAAAGAAATATATATAAAGAGGTACGGGGGAGAATTAGCAACCCCTACTATAATTTCAGTGTTAATTGGATTAGGATTAATTTTATTAATTAACCTAATTGTAGTAGTGAAAATTTGTTACTATCAACATGCAGCTTTACGACCATTTAAATCTAAAGACTTTTAGGTCAGCCAGGAAAATTAATCATTGTATTACTTATATGCGAAGTCCGATTCGAAAAACACATCCTATTTTGAAAGCAGTTAATGGTATAATTATTGATTTACCTGCCCCATCAAATCTATCGATTTGATGGAATTTTGGATCATTACTTGGTTTATGTTTAGGTATCCAGATTGTTACTGGCTTGTTTTTATCTATGCATTATACTGCACATATTGATTTGGCTTTTAGTTCAGTTGTTCACATTACTCGTGATGTTAATTATGGTTGATTATTACGAGCAATTCATGCAAACGGAGGTTCTTGATTTTTCATTTGTATTTATTTTCATATCGGTCGTGGGATGTATTATGGTTCATATATGAATCAACATACCTGAAATATTGGTGTCATTCTGTTATTCTTAACAATGGGGACAGCATTTCTAGGTTATGTTCTTCCTTGAGGACAAATGTCCTTTTGAGGAGCTACTGTCATTACAAATCTTCTTTCTGCTGTTCCTTATCTTGGAAAAATATTAGTGGAATGAGTTTGAGGAGGATTTGCAGTAGATAATGCCACTCTTACCCGATTTTTTACCTTACATTTTTTGATGCCATTTGCTATTGTAGCTTTTACCATTTTGCATTTACTATTTTTACATGAAACAGGATCTAATAATCCATTAGGATTAAATAGAGACGCAGAAAAAGTGCCATTTCACTCTTATTATAGTTTTAAAGATTTAGTAGGCTTTGTTATTTTACTTATACTTCTATCTTTTATTGTTTTATTTTCGCCTCAGTTGTTAACTGATCCTGAAAATTTTATTCCAGCAAATCCTTTAGTTACTCCTGTACATATTCAACCAGAATGATATTTTCTTTTTGCTTATGCTATTTTACGATCAATTCCTAATAAATTGGGGGGTGTCCTCGGTTTAGTTGGGGCAATTTTGGTATTATTTATTTTACCTTTAAGTCATTTAGGTAAATTTCGATCTTTATCTTTTTATCCTTTAAATCAAATTTTATTTTGAACATTTATTGGTATTTTTTTAATTTTAACCTGAATTGGAGCATGTCCTGTAGAAGCCCCATATGAACAAATCGGTCAGGTGTTTACAGTTTTATATTTTATATACTTTATTATTAGACCATTACTTCAAATATTATGAGATAATATTTTAGACTTTTAGATCATAGGTTTTCTCCGGGAAAAGTTTGTCTTGAAAATAAACTTGAAGTGTTCGACTCACTTAAAAACCTAATTAGTAATAAGCACAGATTAGTGCATCTTTGGCTTACAAGACCAATGCTTTGATTTAAGCTATTATTACTAGTAACAAAGGTATGAGAACATTTTATTTATCTATAATTAGTATAATTGTTTTTGTCATAGCCCTTATTAGGCTATCTCTTCAATATAAGCATTTATTAAGAGTATTACTAAGGTTAGAAGCAGCTACGATAAGATTATTTATATTACTTTTTAGCTTATCAAATAATCTTATATATAGAGGTCAGTCTGCTTTAATTTTAATTACTTTAGGGGCTTGTGAAGCAAGTTTAGGGCTCGCTATTTTAGTTATTTTAATTCGGTCTCAAGGAAATGATTACGTAAATAGTTTTTCTAGACAAAAATGTTAGGTATTTTAGTTGCGTCTTTTTCAGTATTATTTCTCCCAAATAGTATTTTTAATTGATATATTAAAATATGGTCTTTAGCTATCATCAGGTTGCTTTCTTTTTTACACCTTTTTAGACCTTCATGAAGTTATGAACAACATAATTCTTTTTTAGCCCAAGATTCTATAACAAGAATTTTGATTTCTTTAACTTTATGGATTTCTTTAATAATAATAATCGCTAGACAAAATAGGGTTAAAAGAGCACAAAATAGATTTAGTAAATTTTCAACTTTATTGCTATTACTTAATTTAATTTTATTAATTTCCTTTTATTCCAGAAGAGCAGTAGTTTTCTACTTTTTTTTCGAAGCATCATTGGTTCCTACATTGCTATTGATTTTAGGTTGAGGATATCAACCTGAACGGCTTCAGGCAGGAATGTATATGATAATTTATACTGTTGCAGCTTCATTACCTTTATTGGTTGCTATTCTATGAAGTTATCAAGAAATATCTTCTTCAAATATATTATTTATCTCTAGGCTTCAGAAATACATTTCAATCATAGATTTAAATTGAACAGTTAACATTTTATTTTTAATTGTCTTTGCCGCCTTTCTTGTTAAACTTCCGATATTTACTGTTCATTTATGATTGCCTAAAGCTCATGTAGAAGCTCCTGTTGCAGGATCAATAGTATTAGCTGCAGTTCTTTTAAAACTTGGAGGTTATGGTATTTTACGAATACATCAGTATTTCCATTTCCATTTTTCTGGGATATCAGTCTTAATCTTTTCTTTAGCTTTATGGGGGGGTGTCCTCACGAGTATTATTTGTTTTCGTCAAGTGGATTTAAAGTCTTTAATTGCTTACTCCTCAGTAGGACACATATCCTTAATACTTGCAGGTGCTTTCTCAAATAGAAGATGAGGTTGAGCTGGTGCTCTAGTTCTAATAATTTCTCATGGATTTTGTTCCTCAGCTTTATTTGCTTTAGCGAATTACACATATGAAAAAACTCATACACGAAGATTATACTTAACTAAGGGAATACTAATAATTCTACCAATTTTATCTCTTTGGTGATTTTTATTTTGTATTATAAATATAGCAGCTCCTCCTAGTATTAATTTATTAGGAGAAATTATGATCTTTCCCGCAGCCATGCTAAGGTCTTCTTATTACATTATTTCTTTAGGTTTAATAAGGTTTCTTTCTGCTCTGTATAGTATATATCTGTTTACCTGTAGACAGCATGGGGGAAACCCCAAGTTTATAAAACCTTTCGGTCCTTTTAAATCTTTAAATCATACTCTTTTACTACTACATTGAGTTCCTGCAAACTTTTTTATTATTAAGTCTGATATTATTTTATTTTGATTATAATATTTTAATGTATAGAAGCTTTAAAGCTGAGCTAAATTAGTTTAATTAAAAATATCAGCTTGTGGATCTGAAGATAAAAATTTATTTTATTTAGCCATGTTTAATAATTTAAAGTCTTCTTCTATTAGATCTATTTTTCTTCTTATCTATAGTTTTCTGGTGTTTCCTGTAACAATAAATTTTATTTTAAATAATTACAGAATTCTTTTTGAATGAGAAATTTTCCAAATAAGATCATCTTCAATAACTTTTATTATGATCTTAGATCCAATTAGTTTAAGATTTAGAAACACTGTTTGTCTCATTTCAGGTTGCGTAATAATATTCTCCTCCAGATATATAAGTCATGACCCATTCTTGAAACGATTTACTTGATTAGTTATGCTTTTTGTTCTATCTATAAATTTATTAGTCTTTATTCCAAGACTTCCTGCTCTTTTACTAGGGTGAGATGGATTAGGAATTGTTTCTTTTGCTTTAGTTATCTATTATCAAAATATAAAGTCTTTGGCTGCAGGGATATTAACAGTATTAGCTAATCGAATTGGTGATGTCATAATTCTAATCTCTATTGGAATTTTGGTTTTACAAGGTCATTGAGTAATTATTTCAATATTTGACTTCCATTTATCTATTTGAGTTATTATTACAGTAACTATTGCTGCTATAACAAAAAGGGCTCAAATTCCATTTTCGAGATGATTACCGGCTGCTATGGCAGCCCCAACTCCCGTTTCAGCTTTAGTTCATTCTTCAACCCTAGTAACTGCGGGTGTTTTTCTATTAATTCGATTCTATCCTTTTTTATCTTCTATTAATGGATTCAATACTTTTTTACTTTTTATCTCAGTATTAACTTTACTAATAGCTGGGATTGGAGCCAATTACGAAAATGATCTAAAAAAAGTCATTGCTTTATCCACCTTAAGTCAATTAGGAGTTATAATAATAAGATTAGGGATAGGCGCACCTATATTAGCTTTATTTCACTTATATACTCATGCTTTATTTAAAGCACTTTTATTTCTTTGTGCTGGAAGAATTATTCATAATAGAGCAAATAGACAAGATATTCGTTCTATGGGACAAATATTTATTCAAGCTCCTTTAACTATTTCATGTATAAATATTGCAAATTTATCATTATGTGGAGCTCCTTTCCTTAGCGGTTTTTATTCTAAGGACCTAATTTTAGAGATGTCTCTCGTCGCCCCAACTAACTCCTTAATAGTCTTGTTAATTTTTTTAGCTACCGGAATAACAGCTGCTTATTCTCTTCGATTATCTTTTTGTTCTCTTTGGGCTCCCATAAAAAATATCCCTTTCCATGCAAAGCAAGAGTTAGATCCTTATATCAATTGAGCAACTACTACTTTGACCCTAGCAGCCATTGCAGGAGGATTTATATTTCAAAGTCTATTTTTAGAATTTAACCCTATTCCTTTTGTAATACCTTTTATATATAAAATAACTACAATTGGAGTTATTTTACTCGGATTTTTCTTAGCTGGTACATTCTGAAATCCAGAATTTCAAAGAAATGAAATTAGAAAATACAAAACTTTCTTTTCAACAATGTGGTTTTTAGCTCCTTTGTCTGCTCAACCTTTAACTAAGATATCTATATTAGTAGGTACAAACATAATAAAATCAGTAGATCAAGGTTGGCTAGAAATTTTAGGAGGACAAGGAACATTCCAGGTAGCTAGAAACTTAAGTCAAATAAATCAGAAAATACAAATAAAATCATTTAATTTTTTTATTAGTGTAATACTATCAATAGTAATTCTTAATTTGCTTTGTTTTTACTGAATTAGGCATTAAATTTTCTTGCCTTTGTAGCTTATATAGATAGAGCATAGCACTGAAGATGCTAAGGAAGCAAAGTTTGCTCGGAGGCAATTCTATTCTATTCTGGTTCCCTATAAGGGAGAAAGAGGTTACTTTCTAGCCTCTAATGATGTAATTTGATGCTAGACCTTGCTTACTGCTAGGAGGACACCCCCCCCCTTTTTTCCTTACATTCTGTTATTATTTAAGACCAATCTATATTTCACTAGTAAAATACCTTAAATAAAATTTTTAGAAAAATCACCGTTTGAACTATTTTTATGTGATTTTTTTGAAAATTAAGCATTTTGAACCGAAAAAAAGGCCTAAATTTACCCTTTTGGGCCATTAATTTACAATATTTGCTTATAATTTAAAAGTTAATTAGAACTTAAGAATACCTAATAACTTAATCTTAATGCGAATAATGGTTTTTTTATAATCACTTAAAGTACACTATATGGGACGTAATCCATTTCATTTAGTAGAATTTAGCCCTTGACCTCTAACAGGTTCTATGGGGGCTCTCTTTTTAACTTCTGGGTTAGTTGGATGATTCCATGGATATTCTATATTAACTATGTCTTTAGGCTTAGTTTTGATTGGAATAACTATGGTTCAATGGTGACGGGATGTTATTCGAGAGGCTACTTTTCAGGGACTTCATACAATTCAAGTATCAAAGGGACTTCGTTGAGGTATGATTTTATTTATTGCATCAGAAGTTTGCTTCTTTTTTGCTTTTTTTTGAGCTTATTTCCATAGAAGATTGGCACCTAGTCCTGAATTAGGTTCTTGTTGACCTCCTGCTGGAATTGTACCCCTAAATCCTTTTGAAGTACCTTTATTAAATACAGGAGTACTTCTTGCTTCTGGGGTGACGGTTACTTGAGCTCATCATAGTTTAATAGAAGGTGATAATCCTGGAGGACTTCAAGGACTAATTGCTACAGTAATTTTAGGTGTTTATTTCACTTTTTTACAAGCTAGTGAATATTATGAGGCTTCTTTTACAATTGCTGACGGAGCTTATGGTTCTACCTTTTTTGTAGCAACAGGATTTCACGGTTTACATGTTCTTATTGGTAGAACTTTCCTTCTAGTTTGCTTAGTGCGAGTTTGATTAGTTCATTTTTCTACGGGACATCATTTTGGATTTGAGGCGGCGGCCTGATACTGGCATTTTGTAGATGTAGTTTGATTGTTTTTATACCTTTCTATTTATTGATGAGGATGCTAATTTAATTATAATTGACTTAGGATTCTTAGATGACTGAGAATAAGTGTTAGACTTTTAATCTAATTACGGCAATTGTAGAATTTGCCTCTAGGAACCAGTTGGACTTAATACTTTAAATTAAAAGATCTGATTTGCATTCAGAAAATAGGCTATATGGCTTTTAGGTCAAATGTAAAAAGCGAAGTATTGCATACGGTTTCGGCCCGTAAGTTGGGGACCATAATCCTCTTTACATTTAAGTTAAATGGAAGCCAAAACAGAGGCATCTAGCTGTTAATTAGGAGATTGTAGGTTGCTACTACCCATTTAGAAAGAGTGCTGCGCCGGATGAACGGAAATCATTGATGTTGATTAATATGGGACAAAGTGTCTTCAGTACTAAATAATGTTAAGATCAGTATTAAGAACTGTGATCGCTATAGCTTTATCTGTTGTAGTAATGACCTTGGGATGAGTTCTAGCTAAGCGAGCTATTAGTGATCGTGAAAAAAGATCTCCATTTGAATGTGGGTTCGATCCTATTAAGTCAGCTCGTCTTCCTTTCTCTCTCCGTTTTTTTCTTTTAGCCATTATTTTTTTAATTTTTGATGTTGAAATTGTTCTATTATTCCCTATTTTAATTAGAATACCAAACCACTTCAGTTTAAGGGCCGTTATTGGGACATTTCTTTTTTTAGTGATTCTTATTTTAGGGTTATTTCATGAATGAAATGAAGGTTCTTTAGATTGAGCTCAATAAATAAGAAAAAACTAGGAGTAAAATAGGGCTGCTAACCTTGTTTTGGGTAATTCGAATTTATCCTTTTTCTTATGTTTTCTCGCCTTCCTTTTAGATTTTTATTTTTGTTTGTTATAGTTACCGGAACACTGTTTTCTCTTTCTTCTTCACATTGATTAGGAGTATGAGCAGGGCTTGAAATTAATTTAATTGGTTTTTTACCTTTATTAGTCTACCAAAAAAGAATAATAGAGAGAGAGTCGGGGGTGAAGTACTTTATTGTTCAGGCTTTAGGTTCTAGAATGCTAATGTTTGGAAGTTTGTTAGTATATAATTTAATGTTCACTTGAGAAATAACTGAATTTTCTATTAAATACTTAATAGGAACTATGATTATTATTTTTGGGTTATTTATAAAGATAGGTGTCTTTCCATTCCATTTTTGGTTACCTGGAGTTATAGCCGGCCTTCCTTGAATGTCTTGTCTTTTATTGGCAACCTGACAAAAATTGGCTCCTTTATTATTAGTAAGCTCTTTAATAAAAGAAAATTCTGGGTATTCTATTTTTTTCTTTTTTTGTATCTTGGCTAGAGTTTCTAGTCTTATTGGAGGCATTGGGGGAATAAATCAAACTCAAGTTCGTGCTTTATTGGCTTATTCTTCTATTGGTCACTTAGGTTGATTAGTTTTTGCAAGTTTATATGGAGATTGACTGGTAAAAATATATCTGTCCATTTATATTTTAATTTCTGTTTGTATTTTTTTAAGCTTGTATTACAGAAATATAATTTCAATAATAAACTTAAAAAATTTGGATATAAGTTATTATAATTATGCAATTATGTTGATGCTCTTATCCTTAGGCGGGTTACCTCCTTTATTAGGGTTCATTCCTAAGTGGATAGTAATTTTAAATAGCGTTAGAAATACTTATTGAAGAGCTCTATTTTTACTAATTTTAGGTTCTCTTATAAGTCTGTTCTATTATTTAAGTTTATTTTTTACGCTGAACTTAAATAATATAAAAAAAGTTGTGGAAATAAGAGATTTAAGATTTAAAAATAGATCTATCTTAAGTATTAGTATTATTATTAACCTAGTAGGCGGCGGCCTGCTTTTTATTACCATAGAAATTCTTAAAAGATTTTAAC